GTAGGCGTTTGCCCCCGATTCAATCGGGGGATCGAATTGATTATAGAAACATGAGTTTAATTAGTCGATTTATTAGTGAACAAGGAAAAATATTATCAAGACGTGTGAATAGATTGACCTTGAAACAACAACGATTAATTACTCTTGCTATAAAACAAGCTCGTATTTTATCTTTGTTACCTTTTCTCAATAATGAGAAACAATTTGAAAGAACCGAGTCGACCGCTAGAACTACTGGTTTTAAAGCCCGAAATAAATAGGCTTACTTTTTCTTCACTTGAATCATAATTACAAGAATCTAGATTTGAGTGAATCTAGATTTGAGTGAATCTAGATTTGAGTATCGTGTCGTAAGAAAAAAATGAATCGGAAAAAAAGAAATCTGTTTTTATTGAATTGAACGTGTTCATTCATTTTGACTACTTTAGCATATTTTCTCATACTAATTTCTACTCTACCTTCCCGGAGTTCATTCTCCGGGTAACTCAATTTAAATTATTCTGGTAGATTCTTTCCAATCTACTTCCTTTATGATTTCGTTCGAAATCATATAAAGACAATTCCTATTTGATATAGCTATTTGTGCAAGTATTTTACGGTTAAGAAGCAACTGTCTCTTGTACAGATCGTGTATTAATCTACTATAACTATAGGATACTCCCCTTTCGCGAATTACTGCGTTTATCCTAGTGATCCACAAACGACGAAAATCTCTCTTTTTCCTATCCCTATCCCTATGAGCCGAAACTAAAGCTCTTATTTTCTGTTGAGTAATAGTTCTAGTAAGCCTTGAATGAGCCCCTCGAAAGCTTGATGCAAATAAACGAATTTTTGTTCTACGTCTCCGAGCTATATATCCCCGTTTAATTCTGGTCATTGAATAAATGAAACTTTGACGAATAACTAATTGATTGCCTTTCTTTCAGTTATTCTTTTCCCCTTCCTAGTCTATTAATAACAAAACGGATTTTTCCAATGTATAAAATCAAAATTCCAATGGCTTTGGCTACTCTAACCTTCCCGACCACGATTTTTTCTTTTTTTTTTTAGGTATTTCACTGCGAAATAAGACAGAAATAAGAAATTGGATTTTCCTAGGTATCAAAAATATAGTAAATAAAAGAAATAAAAAAAGAAATAGTGGGTTCCTTCGTTTCTATGGTTACTTCTTAAACGGTGAGGTCTTCTCTATACACCGGAGCCCTTACTTTATACTTTAATTTACTATTTAATCAACTAATTGATGTTATTGGGAACTTGTATAGTTCACACGCTTTGGCTCTACCCATGAATTATCCAGTAATAGGTCTTTCACAATCAGATCTACCTATACAGTAACGGTATTTAATTATGAAAGTTTGCTGGGTAGCTGACCCTCTTAGTCCGTTCTTGCCAGATTGGGAGCCTACCTAATCTTTATGTTTTATGCTTTTTAAATAAGATTTCCTCCGCTTAATGGATAACCATTTGTTACCAATGGAGAATTTCTTATCATCTTAAATTCAGGTGATTGGATTTACACCAACGGAAACCATAAACTTCATACACAATAGAGGGATATGGTAAAGTTTTTTTTGAATAATGGAGGGAGTTCCTTTTTCCATCCTATCCCATTCACCGGTACTGATCATTGATACTGTAAAAGTCGTTTTCTTGCTTTTGTGCCAGCTCATGATCTAAACGAGTCGCACATACACCCTAGTACATGTTCCTCGACGCTGAGGGCACCCCCGAAGAGCGGGGGATTTCGTGACATTTCTGATTGGCTGTCTTGTATTTCTAATAAGTTGTTTAATAGTTGGCATGTTGAATCGTATACATAATATGATGGGTTGGTTTAGATTGATCCTAACCGAATGATGGTGAATTACTTCTATTTACTATAATATTCAATTCGAAGATAAAATCTCAAATCACGGATTTGCGCGAAATCCATGTTATTTTCCTTGAACCGCTACAAAATCAACAATTCCATAAGCTTGGGCTTCTGTTGCTGACATAAAAATATCTCTTTCCAGATCTTCGGATACAACCCATAAGGGTTTGCCCGTTCTTTCTGCATAAACCCTTGTGAGGGTTTCACGCAGTTTCAGCAGTTCTTCCGCTTCCACGACAAATTCGCCTACTTGTGCCATATAAAAACCACTAGCAGGTTCATGCATCATTACCCTGATGATATAACAAAATAAAAGCTTCCCTTATCTCGCATGATAAAGAATAGAAAAAAGATAGAATTGAACAACCGTACAGGCATCTTTTGTGCATACGGCTCTACAAGAAAATTGACCCCCCTCCTTTCTATTGAAGAAAGAGAAAAATAGAATCTATCAGACTCAGATGAGTAAATAATCAAATTGCCATCCTTCCTTTCGGAGGAATTAAAAAATACTATGATGGCTCCGTTGCTTTATATGTTTATTTTTTCTTTTTTTTGTCTGTGATTCAGCAATCCCAAAGTTTCTTTTTAATCCGATCAAATAAGGAAAAAATCTTTTTTTTTTTTCGTACTCTTTCATAACATAAATATTGTTAAGAACTCTCCGGCATGAAAACAAAAAAGTTTGTGACGCTGAACTGAACTCCCGATAGATAAGAGAAAATCGGAAATACCCCTTATCTCATACTACTCTCTCGATACAGAATCTAATGTTTTGAAAAAAAACAATACAAAAATTTCTCATATCGAATTCGAAGTGCCATGCTATTATTACTTAGTATTCATATGGCGAAGGCATAGTCTTCTTTTTTCTCTCAAATAAAAACCTCATTGGCGCCAAGCGTGAGGGAATGCTATACGTTTGGTAAGTTGTCCTCCGACCAGGATAAAAGATCCCATTGAAGCAGCTAATCCGATGCATACTGTATGGACATCTGGTCGCACAAATTGCATAGTATCATAAATGGCGATCCCAGGTATTACCCAGCCCCCAGGAGAGTTTACAAACAAATACAGCTCTTTGGTCTCATCCTCCATACTGAGATATATCATAAGACCAATAAGTTGATTCGAAAGCTCGGTACTAATCCCTTGGCCTAAAAAAAGTAATCTTTCTCGATAAAGTCGGTTGATTAGGGTAAAATTGTATCCCTTAGGAACCGTACATGCGCCTTTTGATGCATACGGTTCAAAAAAATTGTGAATCAATGTATAGATTCAAGTCCTCTTTCTTTTTTTTTTCGAAAGGTTCTTTCTTACTTCTAACGAAAGGGCTTTTCTTCGATTTTTCAATAAAGACGAGTTTTTACTCCTTTTTTCTATTTTCGATTTTCCATTATAAAATTCGAAGTTATAAGAAAGGGTCATTAAACTTATCGAATTAACTTCTCATTGATGTATTCTTTCATCGAGATTTAATCCAAACCGCGATGGTATTTTCTTGTTCCTGAATGGGTCTGTTTCATCTTTTTAGGTTTATGCTCTACTCCGGGTAAAGATCCGCCCGATTTGGATTTGTACATATAGGACAAATGCTCCCATTACCATTTCTTTTTGTATTTCTTTTTTTTTTTCAATTCATTTTATACAAGTATTTATTAGAGTTGAGATAACTTTGCTTGACAATTAGGATCTCTTTACAAAGAAAAAATATGAATAGCAATCATAGATATCTTACCAATCCAATTGGGTTTTTTCTAAACGGAGCCTGGATACTTCATTTTTTTAGTCCAACCAAGCCAACCATAAATTATTCTAATTGAATTATTCTAATTGATAATAGTAATATGAATCCCCTCAAAAATGGATCTAATTGCACTTCACGCTCCAAATTTTTGATGATTCAATTTATCTTTCTTGGGCGAAACGGGGGATATCTCGATCGGGGGAGAGAACGGGGAAATACCATATGACCCAATATATCTGACAAGTCGCACTATACGTCAACCCAAGATGAAATTGGATCTCCAGGATTTCGGAATATAACTTTTGGAACACCAATAGGCATTAAATGACAGAAAGAATTAAATACTATATTTCACTTTGAGGTGGAAACGTAACAATTTTTTTATTGTCTTTATAATATTCATATTGGTTTTATCGTATTTATTTTATCCATAGATTCTAAAAATTCATAAAGAAAGACAGAATGAATAAACTCAAATTATTACGAATAGATCTTTCTAATGATAAATAAGTATGGACTCATTCGCTCATAGAAAATGGGATCAACTCCCCCATTGCGTATTGGTACTTATCGAGTATAGAATAAATCTGCTTCTCTTTGTTCCTACGAACAGAATTGTTCCATTATTACCAACAGAATAGAAACCCTTGTTCGGAAATAATCGACTCAACACGAGTGGTCCATAGGATAGTCATATTATAGTCTTTTCCAATGCAATAAAGTTACGTAGTGTCCATTTATCTTTGATATAAGGGGTATTTCCATGGGTTTGCCTTGGTATCGTGTTCATACCGTTGTATTGAATGATCCCGGTCGGTTGCTTTCTGTTCATATAATGCATACAGCTCTGGTTGCTGGTTGGGCCGGTTCGATGGCTCTGTATGAATTAGCGGTTTTTGATCCTTCTGATCCTGTTCTTGATCCAATGTGGAGACAGGGTATGTTCGTTATACCCTTCATGACTCGTTTAGGAATAACCAATTCATGGGGCGGTTGGAGTATCACAGGGGGGACTGTAACGAATCCAGGTATTTGGAGTTACGAAGGTGTAGCGGGAGCACATATTGTGTTTTCTGGCTTATGCTTTTTGGCAGCTATCTGGCATTGGGTGTATTGGGATCTAGAAATATTTTGTGATGAACGTACAGGAAAACCCTCTTTGGATTTGCCAAAGATCTTTGGAATTCATTTATTTCTCTCAGGGGTAGCTTGCTTTGGTTTTGGTGCATTTCATGTAACAGGCTTGTATGGTCCCGGAATATGGGTGTCCGATCCTTATGGACTAACGGGAAAAGTACAACCTGTAAATCCAGCGTGGGGCGTGGAAGGTTTTGATCCTTTTGTTCCAGGAGGAATAGCCTCTCATCATATTGCAGC